GAAAGTGGATTATCTTTACATTTATTCCAAAGCTTACATAATCCCTTCCCGAACCAAACATGAATCTTTCGACTCATTTGGCTCTCCTACTCAATTACTTAAGAAAAATTCTAATATCTTTTTATAAATGTAATGAGCCTATCCTCTCTTCTTTGTTTGTTCATATTTTCATCTTTGTTTGTTCATATTTTCATATGCAAAAAAATATATAAACAAATGCCAAATCAAAATATTCAGAGGACTCTTCTGACAAAAATATGTAATTGTCAACAAAGTTGTTTCTTTTTTTTCTTCAAATCCAAAAAACTCTTCTTACTTCTACATAGGTCGTCGATTCAGCATTGGATAAAAGGGGGAAATACCCATTTTTACAATAACAATAACGGTTCAAAACCATTTTATGAATAGGAGTGTTCTCTATCCATAAAATATTCATTTTGAACCATCTCCATATTAACATAGAGGGTGAAAGAGTACCGCGCCGCGTCTAGACTTCAAACAGTTTGCTTTAACCATATTCATATTAATGGCCACACATTATTGGTTGATAGAGAATCAAAAAAAAATTACCAATGAATCACGAAATGCTATGGTTCTTATCCATAATCTCTTAATTTATTCCGAAGTCATTCGTGAGATCGTGCACCTTTCTAGTTATAACGAAAAAGGTACAGCTGGGTGGATCCAACATATTCTTGAAATAAACAACCCGCACACACTCCCTTTCCAAAAAAGATCAATACACCAAGCACTACACTTAGATTTATTAGATTTGTTGAAAAAATATCGGTATTAAACCCGAAACTCCCGGCAGATGGCCAATAGCCCAAAGAAACGAAAGAATCGGTTACATTTTTCATATGATCTCCTATAGACTAAATAGATAGACTAAAAAATCGAATAGAGTTCTTTTTGTATCACTTCGCCCCTCTTTTTTATTTATTTCCTATTTTAAATTAAAAAAAGTATTTGATTTATGTGAACTATCCCCCTTGGGGCAATCCTTAGTTTCCCCTGGACTCCGAAGGGGAAGGATGAAAGGGAATGGGTATACTAATCTCTCACCCACAAATCAAACCTTCCCACAGGTTATTTTGTCAACGAATAAGTAAGTGTAGGAGTGAAATCTTAATAGAATTAGAAAAAGGAAATAATTAGTTCAAGGCAATAAAATAGGGATTTTTCATATTAAACAAAAGGATTCGCAAACAAAAGCGCTAATGCTACAACCAGTCCATAAATTGTTAAAGCTTCCATAAAAGCTAGACTAAGCAAGAGAGTACCTCGTATTTTTCCCTCTGCCTCAGGCTGTCTCGCGATACCCTCTACAGCTTGACCCGCAGCAGTCCCTTGCCCAACTCCGGGCCCAATAGAAGCAAGCCCTACAGCCAACCCAGCAGCAATAACGGAAGCGGCAGAAATCAGTGGATTCATGATAAGTTCCCTCGTACCAAAAAAAGAAATGGTTAATGATACAATCAACCAACGAATTATGACTTAATAATTCCGTCGCTAGCATTTCGAAGTAACTAAGAACTTCGAGTTAAATTATGAAGTAATAGTATTAGTGCATAATTCAAGCTATTTTTTTTAGTTTCTGTTTCTATCCACAGAGTCTTTGTGAATCCAGACGACTTTCGATCTTCCATTTCTTGGTTCCGAACTCTTATTTTCGTCCACCCTTTTCTGAATTTCATCTATTTATTTAGTCAATTCACAGTCACAAGGAGACGGAAAGGGAAGGGCTTCTATTGTTATTAGAATCCCTGCCAAAATTCATAGGAGGCGGGTGGCAAATAAAATATCTCTTTAGTTCATATAGAATCAGTCAATATCTAATATCACATATACGTGTCTTTCTTCCATAACGTAAACCAAGCATTCATCTTAGATTCAATCGGATTCGAGAATCAATTATCGAAATATCTACAAGAGTTGACTTATTTATAGTTTATAGTTTATAGCCATTCAATTACATATACCTACCCTCTCCAAACCAACCCATTTTTTATGAATTAGGTTTTTGTGTAAATTCTTTTTTTTCTTTATCATTATTCCAATGTATCCAATCTAAATGGACAAATTGGTTAGTCCAAATAATTGCACAGAAATATTATTATTTGATTGATCTAAGTTCATACAATTTGTTATTTATTGTATTACTATTTTCGTTTGGTCAATCGTTGAATAAAACAACTGAAATGGGAATTCTTCGCCCTTTTTTTTTTATTTTATATTTAATTCTTTTAATCACACGTCCTAAATACAGGCATTCATATTGAATATTCTAATTCTTTTTTTATTTGAATATTCTAATTCTTTTTTTATTTGAATATTGAACTTGAACTATTGAATAATGAGATAGAAATCGAATATTGGTTGAGGAGAGGTATGATATTAAGTGGACGAAAGAGAACTTTAGGAAAAAGATCTTTTCGATCTCTTTCCTTTTTTACACCTATCTAATATCGTAATTTTTTTGCTATTACTCTATATCGTA